CAGAAAATAGTTTAGTTTAGAATTCTGGCTTTGGGAGCCAGGGGTGGGAGTTAAAATCTCTCTTTTCTGGGCGCTAGGGAGGAGTTTAACCTCCGATCTTCGGATTACAAGACCGATGCTTTTAGACTAAGCTACTAGGCCAAGCTCATTCTAGTGCTTTATTTTCCAATCATCCTGCTAATGGGATAAAGATGAGGAATAGTGCAAAGTACAGTACGGATGCAATTTGCCCAATGATGATGAATGGATGTTCTACTGGTATGCCTCCAATTCACGTTAAGATGATTATGTCTGCTACAAGAGTTCAGAATAGGAATTGGGTGACGGGGCGGAATGTCAGTCCTCGTTGTTTTGAGGTATGTAGGAGCGGCACTACTATTAGTACTAGAATTGAAAATAGTAGTGCAGGGACACCTCCTAGTTTATTAGGGATTGATCGTAGGATGGCGTAGGCAAATAGGAAGTATCATTCGGGCTTAATGTGTGGTGGGGTAACTAATGGGTTTGCAGGAGTAAAATTTTCTGGGTCTCCTAGTAGGTTGGGGGAGAATAATGCTAGGAGTGTGAGTGCTAGGAGTATAATTACGAATCCAAGGAGGTCTTTGTATGTGAAGTATGGGTGGAAAGAGATTTTGTCTGCGTCTGAGTTTAGTCCGATTGGGTTGTTTGATCCTGTTTCGTGGAGGAATAGGAGGTGAATAATCGTTGCGGCGGTGATGATAAAGGGTAGAAGGAAGTGGAATGCAAAGAATCGTGTTAGTGTTGCATTGTCTACTGAGAAGCCGCCTCAGATTCATTGGACTAGTATGTCCCCTATGTAGGGGACGGCAGATAATAGGTTTGTAATGACTGTAGCTCCTCAGAAGGATATTTGTCCTCATGGGAGGACGTAGCCTACAAAGGCTGTCATTATAACTAGCAGAAGGAGAACTACGCCAATGTTTCAGGTTTCTTTGTAAAGGTATGATCCGTAGTATAGGCCTCGGGCGATGTGTATGTAGATGCAAATGAAGAAGAATGATGCTCCGTTGGCGTGTACATTACGGATTAGTCAGCCGTAATTTACGTCTCGGCAGATGTGGGTAACAGATGAGAATGCGGTTGAAATGTCTGAGGTGTAGTGTATGGCTAGGAATAGGCCGGTTAAAATTTGGGTAATTAAGCATAGTCCTAGGAGGGATCCAAAGTTTCATCATGCTGAGATGTTGGATGGTGTTGGTAGGTCAACTAGTGCGTCGTTAGCGATTTTAATGAGAGGGTGTGTTTTTCGTAGGCTTGCCATTAGTGGTTCTTGTAGTTGAATAACAACGGTGGTTCTTCAAGTCATTGGTCTCGGTTAAAGTCTGAGCAAGAATTATGACCTATTTTATGTTTTTGTTATTAATAGCTTTGGTTGTGGGCTTAGTTGCTGTTGCTTCTAATCCTACGCCTTATTTTGCTGCTCTTGGTTTAGTGGTTGCAGCTGGGGTTGGGTGTGGGGTATTGGTTGGTCATGGAGGTTCTTTTTTATCTTTGGTTCTTTTCTTAATTTATTTAGGAGGGATGCTTGTGGTTTTTGCTTATGCAGCTTTGGCCGCCGAGCCTTTCCCGGAAGCTTGGGGGAGTCGTTCTGTGTTGGGTTATGTTTTAGTTTACTTATTAGGAGTTGGTTTAGTGGCAGGGATTTTTTGAGGGGGCTGATACGAAGGTTCATGGGTGGTTGTAGATGGGTTAAAGGAATTTTCTGTTTTACGTGGGGATATTAGTGGGGTAGCTGTAATGTATTCGTCTGGTGGGGGTATGTTGGTTATTTGTGCTTGGGTATTGCTTTTAACCTTACTTGTTGTGTTGGAGCTTACTCGGGGCCTGAGTCGTGGAGCTCTTCGTGCGGTTTAAAGGAGCACGGGGATGGTGGCCAGGATTAGAGTTAGGAGGAAGATGGTTAGGTATGTTTTGATCATTCCTCGTGTGATGTCATTTGTAATTTTTGCTATGGCTATTTGTGTGAGTGCTAAACCTTTCGGCCCAACGGTTTCGAGTCATGTTTTGTCTAGTTGGGTGGCGGCTGATTGTCCTAGAGTAAGTTTAAGTTTTGGAATAAGTCGGTGGATAATTATAGGGTAGAATCCTAATATGTTTGAGAAGTGGTGTGTGGTGATTATTCGGGTAATTTTTACTGCTTTACTTGTTATGTTGCCAAGGTCCAGAGCTACTAGGACGCCCAGGATAGTTAGTAGAGCCTCTGCTATTTTTAAGGTAGTTGACATTGTTATGATTGGTGTTTTTATTGGTCGGAAATTTTGTGAGAGGATGAAGCCTGCAATGATGCTTCCTCAAGCAAGCTGTTTGATTGAGTTGATAACTAGTGGTTTGAGTTCGTTGATTGGAGATAGGGGCAGGAATCGAGGGGTTCCTATGATTACGAAGTACCCCAGACGGAATCAGTAGATCACGGTAAATGATGTGGCGATTAGTGTAAGAATTAGGGCTCAGGCTTTTAGGTGGTAGGTGTTTAGGGCTTCAATGATTGCGTCTTTTGACAAGAATCCTGCTAGAAATGGGGTTCCAGTTAGGGCCAAGCTGCCAATTGTAAAGTAGGTTGAGGTAGCAGGTATAATGTTGAATAGGCCTCCTATTTTCCGGATATCTTGTTCATCGTTTAGGCTGTGGATGATTGATCCGGAGCATAAGAATAATATAGCTTTAAAGAAGGCGTGTGTGCAGATGTGTAGGAATGCTAGTTGTGGTTGGTTTAGTCCGATTGTAACTATTATTAATCCTAGCTGGCTGGATGTTGAAAAAGCTACGATTTTTTTGATGTCATTTTGGGTTAGGGCGCAGGTGGCTGTAAATAGTGAGGTTAATGCTCCTAGGCAGAGGCAAATAGTCAGTGCTAGTTGGTTGTTTTCTATTAGTGGGTGGAGGCGGATTAGTAGGAAAATTCCTGCAACGACTATAGTGCTTGAATGGAGTAGGGCGGATACTGGCGTAGGACCTTCTATGGCGGAAGGAAGTCATGGGTGAAGGCCAAATTGGGCTGATTTTCCTGTCGCTGCCAGGGCGAGTCCTATTAGGGGAATTGTTATGTCGAAGTTTTTTGACAGGGTAAAGATTTGTTGAATTTCTCAGGAGTTGAGGTTTATTGCGAACCAGGCCATGGTTATAATTAGTCCGATATCTCCTACTCGGTTATAAATGACGGCTTGAAGAGCTGCTGTGTTAGCGTCTGCTCGTCCGTGTCACCATCCGATTAGTAGGAAGGATATAATTCCTACTCCTTCCCAGCCGATGAATAATTGAAATATATTGTTGGCTGTAACTAGGATAATTATGGCTACTAGGAATGTGAGTAAATATTTGAAAAATCGGTTAATGTTGGGGTCAGAGTGTATGTATCATAGTGCGAACTCTAAGATGGACCAAGTAACATATAAGGCGATTGGGACGAAGATTAGGGAGTAGTGATCAAATTTGAAGCTAATATTAATGTCAAATGTTTGGGTATTTATTCAGTGTCAGTTTGTGATGATGCCTTCTGTTTTTAGGTTCAGGAAAATTATAAGGGGCAGGAGGCTGACGAAGAATGCAGAGCTAACGGCAGTTTTGGTTATACCTGCTATGTTGGAGTCTTGCTGGTTAGGGTTTAATGTGGTGAGTAGGGGGTAAACTAAGATAAAAAAGATTAGAAGGAGTGATGAGTGTATAATTAGTGTCATTTTAGCTTCCACTTGGATTTGCACCAAGAGTTTTTGGTTCCTAAGACCAACGGATGAACTGTTATCCTTTGAAAGCGCAAGGAAGCCACGGATTTTAACCATGGAATGTAAGGATTAGCAGTGCTTACTATTTTCTGTTCTTCCTTGGTGAGTAAGGGGACTTTAACCCCTGTTTTTAGAATCACAATCTAATGTTTTAGTTAAACTATACTTACAATAGCATCATCCTCACATGAGTTCCGGTTTTGTTACTAAGAGGATAACAGGGATTAGGTGTAGAGTTATTAGTAGGTGTTCTCGGGTGTGGAATGGTTGAAGGCCTATAATATGGTTTGGTGTTGGGCCCCGTTGTGACATGAGGAACATGTATAGGGAGTAGCCAGCTGTGATTAGTGTTCCCAGGCCAGTGAGTAAAATTGTTCAGGGGGATCAATTGAATAATGTTGTGATGATTATAAGTTCTCCTATTAGGTTGGGTAGAGGCGGGAGTGCTAAGTTAGCTAGATTTGCGATAAACCATCATACTGCAGTTAGTGGGAAAATTACTTGTAGACCTCGGGCGAGAATTATTGTTCGGCTATGGGTTCGTTCATAGGCTGTGTTGGCTAAGCAGAAAAGTGCCGAGGATACTAGTCCGTGAGCAATTATTAGGATGATTGCTCCTGAGAATCCTCATGGGGTTTGAATTAGGATTCCTCCTGCTACTAATCCTATGTGGCTAACGGATGAGTAAGCGATTAGTGACTTTAGGTCTGTTTGTCGGAGGCAAATTGATCCGGTTATAATGATTCCTCAGAAGATAATAAATGGGTAGGCGAGTTCTTTTGAGAGTGGGTCTAGCATAACTATTATGCGTATTATTCCATATCCTCCTAGTTTTAGGAGTACCGCTGCAAGTACTATGGATCCTGCTACTGGGGCTTCTACGTGTGCTTTTGGGAGTCATAGGTGTACTCCATATAGGGGTATTTTTACTAGGAATGCGATTAGACAGCCAGCTCATCAGATTATATGGCCTCAAGAGTTGAGTTGTAGTGGTTGTGAATATTGTAGTACTAGTATTGATAGGGTCCCTGTGGATTGTTGAAGTAGGAGTAGGGCAACCAGGAGGGGGAGGGACCCTGCTAGGGTGTAGAATAAGAAGTAGGTTCCTGCGTTTAGGCGTTCGGTTTGATTTCCTCATCGGGTGATGATGATAAGGGTTGGGATTAGTGTGGCTTCAAATATAATATAAAATATAATGATTTCTGTGGCGCCGAATGCTATACTTAGGATAGTTTGTAGTGAGGCGAGAAGTGTGATGTATGAGCGTTGTCGATGATTTGGTTCGGGGCTAATGTGATTTTGGCTGGCTAAAATTATTAGTGGGAGTAGTCAACATGTTAGTACTAGAAGGGGGGTTGATAGTGCGTCTGTGGCTAGGTATGTATTGGAGGAGGTTCATCCTGTTTCTGATGTTCATTTTAGTCATGTCAGGCTAATGAAGGCAATTAAGAGGCTATGTGCGGTTGTGGTTGTTCATAGTCATTTAGGGGTGACTAATCAGATTGTTGGGAATAGCATGATTGTGGGGACTAGTACTTTTAGCATTGTAATAGGTTTAGGTTTTGTAGGCGGTCGGTTCCGTGGGTGCGGGCTGTAGCAACCAGCAGTGCTAAGCCCGTGCTTGCTTCGCAGGCGGAGAAGGCCAGGAGTAGCATTGGGGCTGTAGAAAATCCTGTGGATTCAAATTGTAGTGCTCATAGGGCTAGTGCAATGAATAGGGACAATATTATGCCTTCTAAGCAGAGGAGTGCAGAGAGTAAGTGGGTGCGGTGAAATGCTAGTCCTATTAGTCCTAGGATGAATGCTGAGCTAAAGCTAAAATGTACGGGTGTCATAAGGGGGTCGTGGAATTAAACCACGATTTTCTGAGCCGAAATCAGAGGTCTTGTAAGGGACTAACTCCCTATTCTGCTCATTCTAGGCCCTCTTGCAATGTTCATTCATAGATTAGGCCCAGAGTTGAGTAGGATCAGGACTGTTGTGGCTTAAGAAGACGTACCCAGTTAGTGTTGTGGAGTCAGTCTCCTCAGGGGAGACGGAGTAGGAGAGCACTTTCTAGGTCAGATAGTCGGCATGTGATCGCGAACGGAAACAAGCGCAAGGAGACAGGCAGCCGGGCAGATCCTAGTGGGTCAAATCCGCATTCGTAGGGGGATAGTTTTTCTGCATCTGGGTTTATGTGTGGTAGTCACAACGATGCAAGTGCTCGCATTAGAGATAGGGCCACTGTACTAACTAAGATTGTTATAATTAGGTTCATTATCTTTCGTTGGCGTTTAGCCAAGACGGTGTGATTGGAACTCACTCATACTCACTGTGATGCTGGCAAACATGAGCCTCATCAGTATAGGGATACGTAGAGGAATAGTCATAATACGTTGAAGAAATGTCAATAACAGTCAGCGGCTTCAAACCCAAAAGGATGTTCGGATGTGAAGTGGTATTGGACTTCCCGCAGAAGGCAGACAACTAGGAAGGATGATCCAATGACAATGCGTAGGCCGTGGAATCCTGTAGCTACGAAGAAAATTCCACCAAACACCCCATCTGCAATTGTGAAGGGTGCTTCATAGTATTCCATGGCTTGGAGGGCGGTGAAGTAGAGTCCTAGTAAAATGGTTAATGCTAAGGATTGAATAGCTTGTTTTCGTTCTCCTTCTATGATGCTGTGATGAGCTCATGTTACTGTGACTCCTGATGCTAGTAGAACGGCTGTATTAAGGAGTGGTACTTCGAAGGGATCTAGTGGTGTAATTCCTGTGGGAGGTCAGCATCCTCCTAATTCTGGTGTTGGTGCTAGGCGTGAGTGGTAGAAGGCTCAGAAGAATCCTAGGAAGAAGAATACTTCGGAGGTGATGAATAGGATTATTCCGTATCGTAATCCTTTTTGTACTGGAGGTGTGTGGTGTCCTTGGAAGGTCCCTTCTCGAATGATATCTCGTCATCATTGATATATTGTGAGGAGTAGAAGGATTAATCCTAATGTTATTAGTGTTGTTGAGTGGAAGTGGAATCAGATTGCTAAGCCGGATGTTATTAGTAGGGCAGCGATGGCTCCGGTTAGGGGTCATGGGCTTGGATCGACTATGTGATAGGCATGTGCTTGGTGGGCCATTAGACGTTTTCTTGCAGGTATAGGCTTAAAAGGAGTACAAACACGTAGGCTTGAATTATTGCTACTGCTACTTCTAGTAGGGTTAGTAGGAAAAGTACAGTGGCGGTTAAAATTGCAACTGTTGGTATTATGGGTAGACGAGAGACGAATACGGCTGTCGCAATTAGTTGAATTAGTAGGTGGCCTGCGGTTAGATTGGCTGTTAGTCGGACTCCCAGGGCTAGTGGGCGGATAAGTAAGCTAATTGTTTCGATGATAATTAGTACGGGGATCAGTGGAATGGGTGTTCCTTCTGGTAGTAGGTGTCCTAGGGCAATTGTTGGTTGATTTCGTATCCCAATAATTACAGTAGCGAGTCATAGAGGCACGGCAAATCCCATATTGAGTGATAGTTGTGTTGTGGGTGTGAAGGTATACGGTAGTAAGCCAAGCATATTAATTGTAATTAGGAAAATTATTAATGAGGCTAGTAGTAGTGCTCATTTATGTCCTCCTACATTTAGTGGTAGTATTAGTTGGTTAGTAAATCGGTTGATAAATCATCCTTGGATCGTGATGAGCCGGTTATTAATTCATCGAGCTGGTGGGGTTGGGTAAAGTACTCAGGGTAGTGCGATTGCGACAGCGATATTAGGAATTCCTAGATATGATGGGCTTGCAAATTGGTCGAAAAAGCTTACTATCATGGTCAGTCTCAGGATTCAGTTTTGTGTTTTTCAGCACTTACTGGGGTTGGTTCATTTGGTGAAATATGGCTTAAGATTTTAGTTGGAATAATAGTTAAGAAAATTAGTCAAGAAAATACTAAAATTGCGAATCAAGGGCCGGGGTTTAATTGTGGCATTTCACTAGAGGTGGTCGGGAATCACCAATCTTTGGCTTAAAAGGCCAACGCTTTGTCCAATATCAGCTTCCTAGCGAGGCGTCTTCTAGTATTGATGAGGATCAGTTTTCGAAATGTTCTAGTGGTACTGCTTCTACTACAATTGGCATAGAGCTGTGATTAGCGCGACAGATTTCGGAGCATTGTCCGTAGAATACGCCTGGGCGTGAGGCGATGAAGGCGGTTTGATTCAGCCGTCCTGGCACTGCGTCTATTTTTACCCCTAGAGATGGAACAGCTCAGGAGTGTAGTACGTCTTCGGCGGATACTAGGACACGGACTGGAGACTCTATTGGGATAATCATTCGGTGATCGGTTTCTAGGAGTCGGAATTGTCCTGGGGCAAGGTCTTGGGTTGGGACCATGTAGGAGTCAAAGCCTAAATTTTCATAGTCTGTATACTCATAACTTCAGTATCATTGGTGACCCATTGCTTTAATTGTTAGGTGGGGGTCGTTAATTTCGTCTATAAGGTATAAAATACGTAATGAGGGCAGGGCGATTAAGACTAAAATAACGGCTGGTAGGATAGTTCATACGATTTCGATTTCTTGAGAGTCTAGAATATATTTGTTAGTAAGTTTGGTTGAAACCATTGCGGTAATAATATATAGTACTAGGGTGCTGATTAGGAGTACAATTATTAGCGCATGATCGTGGAAGTGTAGAAGTTCTTCTATAACGGGTGATGCCGCGTCTTGGAATCCTAGTTGTGTTGGATGTGCCATTAAGCTTTAGTAGCTTAAGACATACAGGAATTTAACCTGCGATTTCACCTTGACAAGGTGATGTAATTTGCACTTTACTAATGTCTTTAGAAGGAAGTGACAGAGTGGTTATGTGGCTGGCTTGAAACCAGCATATGGGGGTTCAATTCCTCCCTTTCTCGTTAGTTTGATTGAATTTGGACAAATGCTGGCTCCTCGTATGTGTGGTAGGGAGGAGGGCAGCCATGAAGTCATTCTACATTTGTTATAGTTAACTCTACAGATAATACTTCACGTTTGGCGGCGAAGGCTTCTCACAGGATGAATAGGAACATAATTACTGCGATCAGAGAAATTAGCGACCCAATGGATGATACTGTGTTTCATAGGGCGTAAGCGTCTGGGTAGTCGGAGTATCGCCGTGGCATGCCGCTAAGACCTAGGAAGTGTTGTGGGAAGAATGTGAGGTTGACTCCGATGAATATTACTCCCAAGTGGATTTTTGTTCAAGCGCTGTGTAGGGTATATCCAGTTAGTAGCGGGAATCAGTGCACGAAGGCTGCTATAATAGCGAATACGGCGCCTATTGATAGTACGTAGTGGAAGTGTGCAACTACATAATATGTATCGTGAAGCACAATGTCAAGTCAAGAATTAGATAATACGATTCCTGTGAGTCCCCCTACTGTAAACTGGAAGATGAATCCAAGAGCTCAGAGCATAGGAGTTTCTCATTTAATGGATCCTCCGTGAAGTGTGGCTAATCAACTAAATACTTTTACACCAGTTGGGATGGCAATAATTATTGTTGCAGATGTAAAGTATGCACGAGTGTCTACATCTATTCCAACAGTAAACATGTGATGGGCTCATACGATAAATCCTAAGAGACCAATAGCCATCATTGCTCAAACCATTCCTATGTAGCCGAATGGTTCTTTTTTACCTGAGTAATAAGCTACGACGTGGGAAATGATACCGAATCCTGGGAGAATAAGAATATAGACTTCCGGGTGGCCGAAGAATCAGAATAAGTGTTGGTAGAGAATTGGGTCTCCCCCTCCTGCTGGGTCGAAGAATGTGGTATTAAGGTTTCGATCTGTTAAGAGCATTGTAATACCAGCAGCTAGGACTGGCAGTGATAGAAGAAGCAGTACGGCGGTTACGAGCACGGATCAAACGAACAGAGGTGTTTGGTATTGTGAGATGGCTGGGGGCTTCATGTTGATGGTTGTGGTAATAAAATTAATAGCCCCTAGAATTGATGAGACACCCGCTAAGTGAAGTGAGAAAATTGTTAGGTCTACCGATGCTCCTGCGTGCGCTAATTTCCCTGCAAGAGGCGGGTATACCGTTCATCCTGTTCCAGCTCCAGCTTCAACACCAGAAGAGGCTAGTAGTAGCAGGAATGATGGGGGTAGAAGTCAGAAGCTTATGTTGTTTATACGGGGGAATGCTATGTCTGGGGCCCCAATCATTAATGGGACAAGTCAATTTCCAAATCCTCCAATGAGGATGGGCATTACTATAAAGAAAATTATCACGAAGGCGTGAGCAGTGACGATGACATTGTAAATTTGGTCGTCGCCTAGAAGCGATCCGGGTTGGCTTAGCTCGGCCCGAATAAGAAGGCTTAAGGCAGTTCCTACTATTCCGGCTCAGGCACCAAATACGAGATAAAGGGTACCAATGTCTTTGTGGTTGGTAGAGAAGAATCAGCGCGTGATTGCCACAGGTAGGGTGGCCGAGTGTTTAGGCGGTGGGTTGTAGCCCCGAAGACAGAGGTTTAAGTCCTCTTCCTATCAGCCCTGTGGTGAAGAACACATTGGATTGCAAATCCCGAAGACGTAGAATAATATTCTGCCGGGGCTTTTCCCGCCTTGCTGAGTCAAACGGCGGGAAAAGTAGATGGATGCTCGCTGGTTTGAGCGCTTAGCTGTTAACTAAGAGTTTGTAGGATCGAGGCCTTCCCATCTAGGTAAGGCCTTAGTTTAATAAAAATATCTGATTTGCAATTAGGAGATGCAAGTTAATTTCTTGTAGGTCTTATTCAGGGACTAGGAAGATTTTCACTTCTACTTAGAGCTTTGAAGGCTTTTGGTCTTAATATTATCCCTAAGTCCCTAGGTGGTTAGTATTATAATGGTTGGAGTTATTGGTAGTAGTCCTAGGGCGGCTGTGGTGAATAGGGCTAGGGGCAGGGAGGTTTGGGTTGTTTGGGTTCGTCAGGGGGTGGTTGAATCGGTTGTGTTAGGTGAGATGGTGAGTGTTATTGCGTAGCAAAGTCGTAGGTAGAAGTATAGGCTGATTAGGGCAGCTAGGGCCATGGTTGTGGCGATAATTGGAAGGTCCTGTTTTGTTAGTTCTTGTAAAATTAGTCATTTTGGCAGGAACCCAGTGAGTGGAGGGAGGCCTCCTAATGATAGTAGGACTAAGGCAGTTGTTGATGCTAGAATTGGGGTTTTTGACCAGGTTGTTGCTAGTGTATTAATTTTAGTAGTAGATAGTGTTTTGAGGGTAAGGAATGCTGCGGATGTTATAATGATGTATGTTCCTAGTGCGAGTAGGGTGAGTTGTGGGGCGTATTGGATAACAATAATTATTCATCCTATGTGGGCGATTGAGGAGTAGGCTAGGATTTTTAGTAGTTGGGTTTGATTTAGTCCTCCTCATCCTCCTACTAGCGTGGATGTGATTCCTAATAGGGTTAGTAGTAGGGGGTCAATGGTTTGGGCTGTTTGGATGATTAATGCGAATGGGGCGAGTTTTTGTCAGGTGGATAGGATTAGGCCTGTCAGGAGGTCTAGTCCTTGTAGGACTTCTGGTATTCAGAAATGTATGGGTGCGAGTCCAATTTTTAGGGCTAGAGCAGTTATGAATATTGTGCTGGCGAGGGGGTTTGATAGGTCATTGATGCTTCATTCTCCTGTCATTCAAGCATTTGTTGTGCTTGCGAATAGAATTATTGCTGCCGCTGTGGCTTGGGTTAGGAAGTATTTTGTGGTTGCTTCTACTGCACGGGGGTGGTGGTGTTGTGCTATTAGTGGGGTGATTGCTAGGGTGTTAATTTCTAGGCCTATTCAGGCTAGTAGTCAGTGGGAACTAGCGAAGGTAAGGGTGGTTCCTAGTCCTAGGCTGGATAGTAGGATTGTAAGTACGTATGGGTTCATTGGCGGAGGAGGGACTTTAACCGTCATGTTCGGGGTATGGGCCCGAAAGCTTGATTAGCTGACCCCGCCTAGAAAGTGGTGTAGAGGAAGCACCAAGAGTTTTGATCTCTTGAGTATGGGTTCAATTCCCTTCTTTCTAGGAACTGAGGGGATTTTAACCCCTGTAATCTACTCTATCAAAGTGGTCCTTGGGCATTCAGGCACAGTTCCTTGTCTATAGTTGTGGGGGAAGGCCTGCTAGTGCGATCGGCAGGGCGGTGTGTCATAGTACGAAGGCAAGTGTGAGGGGGAGGAAGTTTTTTCATACTAGGTGTATTAGTTGATCATATCGGAATCGGGGGTAGGAGGCTCGTACTCATAAGAATAGGATTGATAGTAGGGCGGCTTTGGTTATTAGGTTAATTGTTGTGAGTTCAGGGATGCTTGGGATGTGTGAGGCTCCTAGGAATAGTACGGCTGATAGGGTGTTTATTAGTAGAATATTGGCGTATTCGGCCAGGAAAAAGAGGGCGAAGGGCCCTCCTGCATATTCTACGTTAAAGCCTGAAACTAGTTCTGATTCTCCCTCAGTTAGGTCAAATGGTGCTCGGTTTGTTTCGGCTAGTGTTGAAATATATCATATTGCGGCTAGGGGTCAGGCAGGTACGAGTAGTCAGATGCTTTCTTGGGTGGTGTTGAACGTTTGTAGTGTGTACCCTCCCGAGAAGATAATTACTGAGAGGAGAATTAGTCCTAGGCTGACTTCGTATGAAATTGTTTGGGCTACGGCCCGTAGGGCTCCAATTAGTGCATATTTTGAATTTGATGCTCATCCTGACCCTAGAATTGAGTATACTGCAAGGCTTGATAGTGCTAGGATAAATAGGATTCCTAGGTTTAGGTCGGTTACGGGGTGGGGCATTGGTATGGGTGCTCATAGGGTTATAGCCAAGGTTAATGCAAGTATTGGGGTGGCTAGAAATAGAAATGGGGATGAAGTAGATGGGCGGACGGGCTCTTTGATAAATAATTTAACTCCATCAGCGATAGGTTGTAATAGTCCGTAAGGTCCGACTACGTTGGGGCCTTTTCGTAGTTGTATGTAGCCTAGCACTTTTCGTTCAATTAGGGTTAGGAAAGCCACTGCTAGGAGGACGGGCACGATGTAGGCTAGGGGGTTAATTAGGTGGGTTATTAGGATGTTTAGCATGAACTGGGGAGAGGATTTGAACCTCTGGCTAAAAGGGCTTAGGCCTTTCGCAATTTACCATGCTCTGCCACCCCAGTATGTCCTTATTTTGGCTAGCTGGGATTTTGGCTCTCCCTTTGCTTTATTTATTTGTTTTCATAAATTAGGGGTGGGGCGTGCTTGAAGTATGGGCCCCTCTTTTCCGATCCTTTCGTACTAGGAAAAGTAGCGTTACAGATAGAAACTGACCTGGATTGCTCCGGTCTGAACTCAGATCACGTAGGACTTTAATCGTTGAACAAACGAACCCTTAATAGCGGCTGCACCATTAGGATGTCCTGATCCAACATCGAGGTCGTAAACCCTCTCGTCGATATGGACTCTGGGAGAGGATTGCGCTGTTATCCCTAGGGTAACTTGGTTCGTTGATCGGCTTTGGGTGGCCGGATCATGTTTGGTCAGATGTTCTGTGGCTTAGAGATGTCTCTCTTGGTTTTAGGAGGTTTTCCCAGTCCACTTGGAGGCTTTGTTTTCCTCCGTGGTCGCCCCAACCGAAGGTAAAATCTCATGTTTCACAAAGTTTTTGCTTTTTATTGAGTTGCTTGACGTGGTTGAGTTTTGTACCTTAAGCTCCAAAGGGTCTTCTCGTCTTGTATTATTATACCCGCTTCTGCACGGGTAGATCAATTTCACTGACTGGAAAGGGGAGACAGTTAAGCCCTCGTTTAGCCATTCATACAGGTCTCTATTTGTCAGGCAAGGGGTAGGGGCGCAGATTCACGGACAGAAGAGGCGTCTCGGGGTAGACTCGTAGACAGGCGACAGCCTTCGGGAGCAGAATCCAGTACATGGTTGTGTTGCAGGAGGCGATGTTTTTGGTAAACAGGCGAGGCTTGTGTTTGCCGAGTTCCTTCCTTTTCTTTTAGTCTTTCCTTTATAAATAGCACTCCAGTGTGGGGTTAACGATTACTGGGCTGTGGATTTTTCTTGATTTTTTTATGGTTCACATTGCTCTCTTGGGTTGAGTTCGTTAATTGCCAATGGTTTGTCCGGTTTGGCTTACACTTGTGCTAGGAGAAGGGCGGGCCTTCTTGTTACTCATTTTAGCATAATTACTTCCATGGGGGCATGGATTAGCCTAATAGAATGTAGGGGAGTAAGATTGTTTATCAGAATAATAAACTTTTTTCTGTCTGAGCTTTAACGCTTTCTGTTTAGATGGCTGCTTTTAGGCCCACTAGAACAGTATGTTTTGTATATTGTGATCTTTATCCTCCTGACAAGGTTGTGTCCTTTGTTAAAGGGGCTGTACCCCCTTTAACTAACTCTCGTGTATTTCTCTGGGTGTCTTATTTAATGTTTGTTTGATTTGAGGTGTACGAGGCTGAACTTCTATTCGTTTCTTAGGCAACCAGCTATCACCAGGTTCGGTAGGTCTGTCACTTCTACCCGGAGCTCTTCCCACTCTTTTGCCACAGAGACGGGTTGGCCCTTAATAGGCTGTCTCGGGGTAGCTCACCTGGTTTCGGGATTTCAAACTAAAGGTCTCTTTGCTTGAGTTTACTGGCTAAATCATGATGCAAAAGGTACAAGGTTTAATCTTTGCTTTTTTGTGCTTATATGGGTTGTTTCATTTCTCTTTCAGCTTTCCCTTGCGGTACTATTTCTATTGCTTTGTGGGACCTTTTCTGTCTCCCATACTCAGGTAAAAGAATGGTTTAGTTTTTGGTGTTTTGTCTATTTTGTATTATTTATATTGTTTGGTTAATTTTGGTGGATAAGCTAGCTGTTTGGCTCAGGGCGATCCAGTTTGCATGGATGTCTTCTCGGTGTAAGTGAGATGCTTGACTAACTCAGCCACACCCTGGGTTTGATCCAAGTGCACTTTCCGGTACACTTACCGTGTTACGACTTGCCTCCCCTTGTCAGTGCTATGTTATTAGGTATTTTGGGTGCGTTTTGACAGGGGAGAGTGACGGGCGGTGTGTACGCGTCTCAGAGCCGGGTTCAAAAAGGACACTCTATTTCCTTTTTACTACTAAATCCTCCTTCAAGCATTGTTTCATGTTGCATGTTCGTAATATTCTGTATCAAAAAATGTAGCCCATTTCTTTCCACTTCATGCGCTACACCTCGACGTGACGTTCTGGGTTGTACCCATTTTGCTTACTTTTTATTACCTTCACAGGGTAAGCTGACGACGGCGGTATATAGGCTGGGGTGGCTAGGAGTGGTGAGGTTTAACGGGGGTTATCGGTTCTAGAACAGGCTCCTCTAGGGGGGTCTGAGACACCGTCAGGTCCTTTGGGTTTTAAGCTAATGCTCGTAGTACCCTGGCGGACATCTTATTGTAGGCGGATGTCTAAGTTTACGGCTGAGCATAGTGGGGTATCTAATCCCAGTTTGTTTCTCAGCTTTCGTGGGGTCAGGTTGGTTTATTAAAGCTACTTTCGTGTTGGGGCTTCGGACACCTAGAAGCGTATGACGGCCAAAGGGCCATTTGGCTTTATTTTTATTTATCCTTAACCACCCTTTACGCCGTTGTATTATCAACTAGGGCCTCTCGTCTAACCGCGGTGGCTGGCACGAGTTTTACCGGCCCTTTTAACACTAACTGAGTCAAGTTTTCACTTATGGCTTAATGTTTATCACTGCTGAATTCCCTTGGGGGTGTGGCTAGGCCAGGCGTCTTGGGCTAAAAGTGTTTGTGCCTGATGCCCGCTCCTCGTCCCCGGGCGGGGGATTGAGGGCATACTCACTGGGCTGCGGAGACTTGCATGTGTAAGTTGAGTTAGAGCTGATAATAAGGTGGGGACCACGCCTTTGTGCATGCGGAGTTTTTTAGGACTCATCTTAGCATCTTCAGTGCTATGCTTTGTATTAAGATACGCTAGCTAAATGTATTAGGATATTTAGTGCCGGGTATTTTTAAAAATTTTTTATTTGGCTTTATTAGGCTAATGCTAAGTTGAAAAAAAATGTAAATTGGTATATATATATATATATATATATAATGTGGGATAGCCAATCATAAACTCAATTCATTGGCTTGCACGTTCTCGAGTCCTCCTTGGTTTCGGGGTTTGACAAGGAAAACAGGATTTGCTGAGCGTAGGGGGGTAGGGGGGTTTGTCGCGCAAAAACCAAGGGGGCATATATAACAAGTATAGTTGAATAAGAGATAGATATGTTATGCACCTGAACTAGGAGAATGTAGTGTCCAGTTTATGTCTTACGATAATTAACATATATTATCACATACAGGAGATATGTTCAACCTTAAATTAACATTGATTGCACTCTGGGATGCCAAATGAAAGGAAACCAAAAAAGAGATACCCTATGCATATAAAAGAATGCTCGGCATGGTGGGTAATGAAATGTATGTACTACACCATTAATCAGATGCCAGTATAGTTATTTGGGGGGGATTTTACAGTTATGTCCCTGAAATAGGAACCAGATGCCAGTAATAGTTCATATTGTGCAACCCTTACAGTTATTGTCCTTGATTCTATCATGCATGATTTACCTTTATATAAATTAGTTGGTGGTTTCTTACTACATTAATATAGTTAGATGAAACTTTAGTTGATTTTGCAAGGAAAAATGTGAGGTCAATTCTTTGGGGAATAACCTATTACTCAAGTCGGAATAATATATTTTTGAGTCTTAAATTTATGTTTTATGAATACCTTAAAATTTAGTACCTGCTTTATGGTTAAAATAATGAGTTGGTGATAATACATAGATGTACTAATACATTAATGTAATATTATGCATAATATGTACTAAACCATATAGGTGGGTCTGATTC